AGGAAGGGTGGTAATTTTATCATTTACCGATCTGGGTCTGATAGATCCTATTTTTTTATTTGATGGAAGGTAAAGGTCAATTTTATTATAGAGCCGTATGCAATGCATAAAAGATGCCCGTACGGTTGTGGTTGTTCAATTCTATCTTTTTTTTTTTTTTCTTTATCTTTCTTTTCCATTCATCATGAAAAATAGAGGAACCCCTCTTTTGTTATACCATCAGGGTAATGATTCATCAACCTGCTAGTTCTTTTTATGAGGCACAAACGGGAGAATTTATCCTAGAAGCGGAAGAGCTGCTAAAACTGCGTGAAACCCTCACAAGGGTTTATGTACAAAGAACGGACAAACCCTTATGGGTTGTCTCGGAAGACATGGAAAGAGATGTTTTTATGTCAGCAACAGAAGCCCAAGCTTATGGAATTGTTGATGTTGTAGCGGTGGTTGAGTGAAAAGCCCGGATTTTTTTCGCGCAAATTCTCGATTTCCTATTTTATATTTTATATGAATTTACTATAAAAATAAATAGAAGTAATTAAAAATCATCAGGTTAGGATCGATCTAAACCAGCCCATTATTTATATGATATGATTCAACATGCCAACTATTAAACAACTTATTAGAAATACAAGACAGCCAATCAGAAATGTTACAAAATCCCCCGCGCTTCGGGGATGCCCTCAGCGTCGAGGAACATGTACTAGGGTGTATGTGCGACTCGTTCAGATCATGAGCTGGGATAAAAGAAAGAAAACCTTTTCTAGTATCAATGATCAGTACCGGGGAATAGGATAGAATAGAAAAAGAAGTCCGTTCAATTCAGTATAAAAAAAAAAAGAATCTATCCATTCTATTGTGTATGAAATTTATGGTTTCCATTGGTGCAAATCCAATCACCTCAATTTAAGATGAGAAGCAATTCTCCATTGGTAGCAAATGGTTATACATTAAGCGGAGAAAATCCTACTTAAAAATAAAAACATAAAACTTAGGCCCCTCTTGCAAGAACGGACTAACAGGGTTAGCTACCCAGCCAACTTTCATAATTAAATACCGTTACTGTGTAAGTAGATCTAATCGTGAAAGACCTATTACTGGATAATTCATGGGTAGAGCCAAAGAATGTGAACTATACAAGTTACCAATAACATTGATTAAATGAAGTAAAGGCTCCGGTGTATAGAGAAAACCTCACCGTTTAAGAAGTAACCATATAAACGAAGGAAGCCACTATTTCTTTATCCATTTATATTTTTTATTTATTATATTTTGATACCTAGTAAAATTAAATTTCTTATTTCGAAGTGAAATGTCTAGAAAAAAGAAAAATAGCGGTCGGGAAGGTTATAGTAGCCAAAGTCATTGGAATTTTTAGTTTATACATTGGAAAAAAGCTTTGTTATTAATAGACTAGGAAAGGGAAAAAGAATAACTGAAAGAAAGGAAATCTATTAGTTATTCGTCAAAGTTTCATTTATTCAATGACCAGAATTAGACGGGGAAATATAGCTCGGAGACGTAGAACAAAAAATCGTTTATTTACATCAAGCTTTCGAGGGGCTCATTCAAGACTTACTCGAACAATTACTCAACAGAAAATAAGAGCTTTGTTTTCGTCGCATCGGGATAGGGATAAGCAAAAAAGAAATTTTCGTCGTTTGTGGATCACTCGAATAAACGCAGTAATTCGTGAAATAGGGGTATTCTATAGTTATAGTAGATTAATACACGACCTATATAATAAACAGGTGCTTCTTAATCGTAAAATACTTGCACAAATAGCTATATCAAATAAAAATTGTCTTTATATGATTTCCAATGAGATCATAAAAGAAGTAGATTGGAAAGAATAAAGAAGTAGATTGGAAAGAATCCACCGGAATAATTTAAACGGAGTTCCCCGGAGAATGAACTCCGGGAGGGTAAAGTCAAAACAAATATGATAAAAAAATAGTAAAACTGAATGAACACACTCAAAAAAAATCTTTATTCTTGCCCGATTATTTTTTTTCTTACGACACGATAATTCAATCTATATTTTTCCAACAAAACATCAATCTGCGTTTGAGTTCGGATTTTACTTTTTTTTAGTCAAGTGAAGAAAGAGTAAGCCTATTTATTTCTGGCTCGAAGACCCGCAGTTCTGGTGGTCGACTCGGTTCTTTCAAACTGTTTCTCATTATTAAGAAAAGGTAACAAAGATAAAATACGAGCTTGTTTTATAGCAATAGTAATTAATCGTTGTTGTTTCAAGGTCAATCTATTCACCCGTCTAGATAATATTTTTCCTTGTTCGCTAATAAATCGACTAATTAAACTCATGTTTCTATAATCAATTCGATCCCCCGATTGAATCGGGGGCAAACGCCTACGAAAAGATCGCTTGGATTTAAGAAAAGGCCGCTTGGATTTATCCATGATTTGTTTAGTTTATTCCTTATCCCGAAAATCCTATTTCGGTCGGATCTAAAATGAATTAGAATAAATAGGATTTGGTTTGTTTATATTTAATTATGTTATATATAGAATATTTAACTATGTTCTATATATAATGTCATTTTTACCCTTCCTTGAAAGGGTTACATACATGTGCTCGATTCGATCTATTTCTTTATCTCCCCATGAATCATATGTTTGTAACAAAATGGACAGAATTTTCTCAATTCCAATCGATTAGGCGTGTTGTGACGATTCTTTTCAGTAATATATCTGGAAATACCCGTTGATACCTTATTAACACCGTTTCGAACACAACCGGTACATTCCAAAATAACCGTTATTCGGACATCTTTTCCCTTGGCCATGAACCCCCTTTGGATTTTTGATTTACTCAACTCTTCTATTTTCGATCCGAAACGAAGAAGAAGGAAGGAAGTATAAATAGAAGTTATTAACTTGAAATCCAATTATGAAAACTTTCGCTGCAATTAATATACTAAAAAATTTATAAACTTTATTTCAAATTCAAATCACAGTATTTCATTTACATTTAAGTACCTTGTATAAGAGTATTGTCCTAGATGTATAAGAGTCTTGTCCTAGATCTAGGCCCCACCCTGTTTATTCTACCTCCATCCCTAGTCCCTAGTTAATTTTTGAATTGAATAATTTATTTAATTCAAACTTGAACCCAAGTCTCGAAGCTGTTGAATACACCTTTTCTTTTTTTCTCTTTCCTCCCTCTTATTCTAAAAGGAAAAAAGAGAAAAAGGGGGCAAAGGATGAGTCACAAATATTTAATTGTATCTCGAATCTCCGTTATTTGGTACCGTATCAATAACTAGAATCAAAAAAAGGGGAATGTCAATGCATCTGGGAAAAAACGATTAATCTCTATCAATAGACCTGCTAAAGACCCGAACCATAGAGTACTTAATACCGGTGCCACGGAAAGATATGTTTTTAGATCTCGCATTGAAAAATCTCCTTACTTCTTTTATTGTAATCTAAAATGGTAATACATAAATGATCAGATGCATATGCAGTTAAGAACCTTGTACACGGAATCCCTAATTCAAATTAAAATGTACAACTATCCAGTAAATAAAATTTTTTCTTAAAACATAAAAAAAGTTCCTCTCTTCCCGAGCATTCCCGAAAACTACTCATTTATTTTTACGACAGGTTCCGTTTCGTATTTCATACGTATATAAGACTTTTATTTTATATTATTATATGTTAAATGGGACCAAAAAGACGAAATGCCCATATAAATTGTATATATCAATGGAGGAAATAACGATGTGGAAAACAAAACAGGAATTCTATACAATGACACTGTAGACCAATTGGAGGGATGTAGCGCAGCTTGGTAGCGCGTTTGTTTTGGGTACAAAATGTCACAGGTTCAAATCCTGTCATCCCTACCTATTACTTCTTCGTTGAGCAGTAACGAGGGATTAATTAAGATCGATTCCAATATCCAATAATATAATATATATAATATATTATATAATCGTTCATTATCATTAAACTGGGGTTAAAAAAAGTGTCTTTATAGTCTTCTCTTTTCTGATAAGAAAGCGCTCTTAGTTCAGTTCGGTAGAACGCGGGTCTCCAAAACCCGATGTCGTAGGTTCAAATCCTACAGAGCGTGATTTCGTCCTTATTTTTCTTAGATCAAATTAGACTGAAAGAGCTTCACTAACTTGAACCGCAATCTGAATTTGACCTCCTTTGTATTAAAGAAAGTAGGAGGTCAATCAAAAAAAGCGATAGTAATTAATCAAAGGTCCGATTGATCACCACGCCTATATTGTAAATATGCAGTTACGAATAATCCAGCCAAGGTAACAGGAATTAGACCTAACACGATTCCAAATAGAAAAACTTCAATCATTGCAATTTATTTGAAAGGAGAAAAAGGAGGTAATATCTATACCTAAATATTAATCTGAATTACCATGAATCTCAATGACCAAGAATTTGCAATTTATACGGAATCCTATCGAAAGATTTATTTTTATGAATTGTGCATTTCAAATACTAATTTCAGATAAGTCGTATCTTGCTCAGACCAATAAATAGAGCTGAGGTTACCGTTAAAGCCGCTAGTAGAAAACCAAAATAACTAGTTATAGTAGGCATGAAGGAGCTAAATGAAATATGTTCTTTTTGTACATATATGTTTATAAAAAAGCACTTACCTAAGTTTCCTTTTTCAAAAAAAAGGGGGATATTCAAAATTTTTGATTAATCTATCATTATAGACGGTACTAACAAAGATAAAGTGACAGGCGTATAAAAACAAATTGATTCATAATTTATCACATCTACCCATCCCGCGATTCCAATCAACCGATTGATTGAGCAACTCTTGGGGGAAAACTTATATAAACTAATAAAAATAACTGTGCCGTGTAACTTCACTCAAAAATTAAACCTTTTAAATTTTTAAAATGATTACATTCTGGAAGAATAAAAGAAAATTTTTTTATTGTCTCGAATCCTATTTATATTTTAGAGCCAACGTAAACCTTTTAACTCATTAGATTCCGGAA